CTCTAGTTCTATGAGGTAGAGATCTTTAAGATATTTAACCATTGTTAATGATCACTTTATAAATCAATTGAAGGATAAATTTGATTTTAATGCATATCCAAAGATTTTTTAGTTATTTAAGCTTATTCACATTTATGATGCTTATATTAGTTACAGCAGATAACTATTTATTAATGTTTGTAGGTTGAGAAGGTGTTGGTGTTTGTTCTTATCTTTTAGTAGCTTTTTGATACTCTAGAATAGCAGCAAACCAAAGCTCTCTTTCAGCATTTTTAACTAACAGAGTAGGAGATTGTTTCTTAACTGTAGGTATGTTTGCCATAATATGAGCGTTTGGTAATTTAGATTATGCTACTGTATTCTCATTAGCTCCTTACATGAATGAAAATGTTGTAACTATTATAGGAATATGTTTAGTTATAGGAGCAATGGCTAAAAGTTCTCAAGTAGGACTTCATGTATGACTGCCTATGGCCATGGAGGGTCCTACACCTGTATCTGCATTAATACACGCTGCCACTATGGTTACTGCCGGAGTGTATCTATTAATGCGTTCATCTCCTTTAATAGAATACAGTTCAGTTGTATTAATGATATGTTTATGATTAGGTGCTATCACAACTGTGTTTAGTTCTCTTATTGGGTTATATCAACAAGATATTAAAAAAGTTATTGCTTATTCTACTATGAGTCAATTGGCTCAAAAATATACTACTCATTCTAGTATATTTAGGCATCAAACTATATGCGTTGAAGCTATGTATAAAAACATTGTAGCAAATTCGCAGGTAACCAAAGCTCGTGATTACTTGTTTAATCACTGTAACTTCAAGTTTCTTAATTCATCTACCATTACAAGGTTACACCCCTATATTTTGTGCGGGCAAATAAGATGAAAATTCGAGGTTATTAGTAAGTTAGTAGGAATCTCAGAGGCCATACGTTTGATATTAGTCTTTATTAAGTTAAAATTTACGAACTTAATCAAAAAATTTCTTATCTTTAAACAACAGGATTTTAAAACTATTTTTTCATCTTTGTTAAAAAACAATACTAGTAGTTTAAGTTTTAGCAGAAACATGTCCACTTCTGTAAATACTGGTAGTTCAAACTCTAAAACAACAGACTCAGAAAATCTTCCATTTAAACAGTGATTAGCTGGAATAATAGATGGAGATGGTTACTTTTTATTATCTAAAAATGGGTATAATAGTTGTGAAATAACTATGGACACCAGAGATAAGAAAGTTCTATATTTAATACAACATAAATATGGAGGATCTGTAAAACAAATTTCAAATGCATATGCATTTAAATATAAATTAAGAAATAAAGCAGGTTTAATTTCATTAATAAAGGATGTAAATGGATTGATTCGAAATCCTACACGTTTATTACAAATAAATAAGCTTTGTCAAAAGTTTAATATAGAATTAAAATATGCAAACAATATTATTTTTAATGATGGGTGACTTAGTGGATTTATTGATAGTGATGGTTCAGTATATTTTAATGAAGCGTCAGGTCAAGTTTTTATTGGTATATCTCAAAAGAATAAATACTTATTGGAACCTTTAATTCATATTTATGGAGGAAGAGTCGATATTTCTAGTCCTAAAGTAGAAGCATTTAAATATGTTATATACAGGAAAGCTGAACTATTTAATCTTATAGATAATTATTTCAATAAATATCCTCTAAAAACAGAAAAAATGAAAAGAGTTAACTTAATAAAACAATTTTATTTAGTTAGACCAAATAAGAACGAAAACGATGTTGTAAAACTTAATGAATGAATTAAATTTAAAGATAAGTGAGAAAAATATACAGATTAATAAAGAAATGGTCCACAGTTACGTATAAATGTAATCACATATTATTTTAGGTTGATTTTTAGTAATTTGCATTTAAATATAGTTATATTTAAATTAACAGTGTATATTAAAAATAATGTTTTTGTTAAAAAAAGTATTGTATACATAACATCTTTAACAATAAAAGACTTTATTTATATTATTTATATTTGTACAATTTATATATTTTTAAAAAAACACATTAATACTTTTATTTATAATAGCATACCTTCATGTATTGTCGCTTTTGTATTAGTATTATTATGTAGTATATGTCTTTCACGGTTAGCCAATAGACTATTTGAACATTTAGTTAATAAATGAGAATACAACTTTTGGGATAAATATGTTTTAGATAATTTAATTCACTTATCCATATATTACTTTAATAGCATATTTTGCAACAATCCTTTATGTTTTATTGGATATGAGTATGAAAATACTGATGATAATAACTATGGTATAGTTAAGACTACTCGTAATTGTCTTAGCTGGGAAAGTAAGGCGCTATCCTATAATTGACAGGGATCCTATGGTGGAAACAGAATACAGCGTGAGATTGCTGAAAAAGCAGGAAGAAAAGCTAGTTTAACTTACCATAGAATAAAAAGATTAGAGCCTATTGTTGCAGCCTTGGATAAAGACCAATCTAATCCAAGAAACAATGCCTTAGTGCATAGTTTTACCGAATACATTGAAAACTCTAAACAAGAATTATGTATATATCTTAAACAAGCTAATAGTTTTGGTATGATAATGAATTGTACAACTAACGATGTAATGTCTGTAGTTAATAATAAACTTGGCGAAATTTATTTCTTTTAATGATTATTAATTATAAGTAATAATTATACACTCTTTATTTAATATTTAACACTTTTAACTTTACATTGTTAATAGACTTTTTTTTATCTATTTTTTATAATACCTGTGATTTACAATGTAACTAGCAATTAGGTATGATGGTTATAGCTGTAGGTTTATCTTCTTATGGAATAGCTTTATTCCATTTAGTAAATCACGCCTTTTATAAAGCACTTCTTTTCTTAGGAGCGGGAGCGGTTATTCATGCCGTAGCCGATAATCAAGATTTTAGAAGATATGGAGGATTAAGACCATTCTTACCTCTAACTTATTCAGTAATGCTTATCGCTTCTTTAAGTTTAGTAGCTTTCCCATTTATGACAGGGTTCTATTCAAAAGATTTCATTCTTGAATCTGCATTTGGTCAGTATTACTTTTCTGGTACTGTAGTTTATATAATTGCTACTATAGGAGCAATGTTTACTACATTATACTCTGTAAAAGTGTTATATTTAACATTTTTAACAAATCCTAATGGACCCTTAATCAATTATAAAAATGCACATGAAGGTGATATCTTTATGAGCTTACCTTTAATGATTTTAGCGGTATTCTCTATATTCTTTGGGTTTGTGACAAAAGATATGTTTATTGGGTTGGGTTCAGGATTCTTTTCAGATAATGCGTTATTCATACACCCTACTCATGAAATTATGTTAGATACAGAATTTGGAGTACCAACTCTGTTTAAATTATTACCTTTAATGTTTACTATATCATTAAGTGTAATAGCCATTCTTTTATCTGAATTTTTATCTACTACATTAATTTCTTTTAAACTATCTAGAACAGGTTATAATATTTTTGGTTTCTTTAACCAACGTTTCTTAATAGAGTTATTTTATAATAGATTTGTTACTGGAATTGTATTAAAACTTGGGGGACAAACTACAAAAGTTTTAGATAAGGGATCTGTGGAGTATATAGGACCATATGGACTTGAAAAAGGGCTATTAAATATAAGTAATAATATTAGTAATCTTAACACGGGATCTGTTACAACTTATGCATTATTTATAACAACAGGAATAGTGTTCTATATGCTATTCTCTTCTTATATAAATATTAATATGTTAATACTATCTATCCTTTTAGTGTCATCTTTATTACTATTTAATAATAAAAAAGTAACTACTTTACCATTAAAAAGTGGTATTTACTATTAACACCTAATTTGTTATTACTCTAATTAGCAGTATTATTACAGCTGCTATTGGATACGGAATAATATAGGTTATTTTAAATTGTTTAGATTATGACGTTTTTATTAACCTAGTTAACTGAACAATTTAGAGTTGTTTTTGCTTTTTAAGTGCTATTCGTTTCTTAATAGGTGAATTCATTAAGCAAAATTATTTTTTAATGAGCACCGGTAAGGTTCCCTTTCTAACAATGGTATCTAGACAGCATAAGTTTAAATAGTAATAGCAATATACTAACTACTATAACAAAGCCCATTTGAGAAAAAAAATCGTACTTGTTAAACGTTACCAATACTACTATAACAAATCCCATTTGAGAAAAATGGAATTGCTCTTTAAATAGCTATTTATCGTGCAATGGGGAGAAGAGTAAAATTCATTTTGCTTAAAGCCTTCAAAACAATAATAAAGGGGTATGTTGCATAGGGCTATGCATTTTGATTGCAGATCATAAATATAAGGTTCAACTCCTTCGTATCCCTGTTTTCGCTAAGATAATTTTTATCTCTTCGAAACTACTATAATTTCGCTAAAATAATTTTATTAGGTAAAAAACCAAAAAAATTAGTCAAGGAAATAATAAAGAACAATGACGATATTTTTTATAGCAAATGGTAGTAAGATATATCTATTATTATTCCCTTGCAACCAGAAGAATCCTCTTTGTTTTATCAGACTTCTGTAAAACCTAGAAAAGGATAGAAAAATTTTAAAGGGAAAATCGTAAAGGAGAAATCGCGAAAAGTTTCTAATCGCTACATTTGTAAAGGAAAAACGTATTAGAAAAAAACGTTTACCTGTACTAAGATATTACATGGGGCTTTCGTTACGCTAAAAATTATAGCGCAGTTAACTTTCTGTATGCCATAGAAAGTGCCGCTATTTTTTTTCTAAGGAAGTAAAATTCAAAAATTTAAAACACAAAAGAGATTAAGTGGTATTGTATTAGTAATCGCTATAACATAACCCTCTCAATATTTAGTGTAACTAGCCTTTGGTGTAGTAAAATGAACTTTTTTTTACTATATTTTTTCAAAAATGGAAATATACAACTACACTATGATTTTAGAGAAGTGTGACCCCTTATAATCCTATTACCTTTTCTAAAAGCAACCTTATATTATCGGATAACGATAAGAATGATAGGTACAACGACCTAAGAATAAAAACATCCGGAATTAGTATGTGATTTGAAAGATGATTTTTATCATCTAATGCTAAAGATATTGGAGTATTATACTTAATATACGCATTATTCGCAGGTCTAATTGGAACTGCATTTTCTGTATTAATTAGATTAGAACTGTCAGGACCTGGTGTTCAATACATTGCTGATAACCAATTATATAACAGTATTATTACTGCTCATGCTATAATAATGATTTTCTTTATGGTTATGCCAGCTTTAATCGGAGGTTTTGGTAATTTCTTACTTCCATTAGGATTAGGAGGACCTGATATGGGATTCCCAAGACTTAATAATATTAGTTACTTATTATTAATTCCTAGTATTGTTTTATTCTTATTTGCAGGTGGTATTGAAAATGGTGTAGGTACAGGTTGAACTCTTTACCCTCCATTATCAGGAATACAAAGTCATAGTGGTCCAAGTGTGGATTTAGCTATCTTTGGATTACACCTTTCTGGTATCTCAAGTTTACTTGGAGCTATGAATTTCATGACAACTACATTTAATATGAGAAGTCCTGGTATAAGATTACATAAATTAATCTTATTTGCATGAGCAGTTGTTATTACAGCTGTTTTATTATTATTATCATTACCAGTGTTAGCCGGTAAACTAAATCTGCCGGCTCTAAATTTGGCTATATGCTGGGAACCGTTATACGAATGTATATCGCAATCAGCAGGTAACCTATTAAATTTGAACTTTTTAGAGAACCTCAGAGGCCACACGCCAAAATATTTTTCTTGTAGTTTATAATTTCCCTTATTTGGAACTAAACATTTAGATTCTTTAGATTGAATGGAAGTAGTAGACATGTTTGATAAAAAAGAGCATAATACAACGGAAGGAAAGGAAAAAATAGTAAATATCAAATCTGCTATGAACAACTACAGAACAGAGTTTATTTGAGATCATTTACAAGAATTCTACAAGTTAAAAATATAAGATATGGTCCGATCAAGTACGAGAGTATTTGCGTATTTACACTAAGTTTTAATAACTTTTTAAGCTTAAAAGTTATATTTTAAGCTATGGGATTATATCCAGTAAATCAACAATTTAATGGGAATTACTATGGTTCTTACAGATAGAAACTTTAATACTTCATTCTTTGAAGTAGCAGGTGGTGGTGATCCAATATTATACCAACATCTTTTCTCCTTTCCAGTATTACAGAAAAACTTGATACTATCAAGTTTACTTATTAATTCTAATAAGTTTACGTTAAACTTTAGACCTCCTTTACTAGCTAATTTACTAATAAGTTCTCCTCCCTTTCAACCAGGAAATATTCCAGGCTTTAGTGGTATATATAAAACGTGACGCTACCCTGGGATGTCTACACAAGAATCTATCGTTCATGCGCAAGCACTGTTAGATTATCACAATGATAGACTAGACACTAATCTTGGTAGCAAATATAATGAAGGACAGGTCCGCCATTATATAAGGCTGTTACGAAGCCTAAAAGCTCAAAGAGCTAATGAGCTAGCAATGGTAAGAACTAATGAGTTAGCAATGGAAAGAGTTTCACATCAGCCGCTAACACAACAACCACAGCCGTTAACACAACAATCACAGCCGTTAACACAACAATCACAGCCGCTAACACAACAATCACAGCCGTTAACACGACCGATTACTATTCAATCATTACTTAACGAGGAGTCAATTATTCTTATGACTACTATTCCTTCGAGTGTGTCTTTATTTATTAGAAATACTCTAATGTATTTAAGATTAATATTCAGTGGAATAATACCTTTAGCTTTATTAGCTTTAGTTTTACAATATTTTCCTTTAATTATAGAGGTTTATACTATGTTAAATAATATATTAGCTGAACATTTTATGTTCGCTATTGGTATGTTATTTTCAATTTTATACTTTTTATTAAAATTATTACTTGTTATACGTAGAGCTAATAATTCTTCTGATTTATATGATAAATTTTTTAATTTTACAGCTAATCATTATTGATCTGTAATACTATACTTTTTTATCTTGTTACTATCTGTAGGATTAGTCTACTTTTGTATTTGTGATTGCAATTCTGTTTGTGATTCCAATTGTGTTTGTGATTCCTATTGTGTTTGTGATTCCAATTGTGTTTGTGATTCCTATTGTGTTTGTGATTCCAATTGTGTTGTGATGCACCTAGAGCTTGATGATTCTATTTTTAAAGATAGTGCTGTATCATATAATAGTTATTTTTGTTTTATTGCATTATATAAGAAATACAATATTCATTTGCAAAATAATAAAATTCCTTCAGAAAACTTTTTAACTTGATTAATAGATTTCGTTGAAAGAGAGGGGTTTTTTATAGTAAATAACAGAAGAGATTTGACATTTGTTATTACACAAGCTACAATCGATAAACAAATTTTAGAATTTATACAAGAAATTCTTGGATTTGGTAAAGTTATAGCTCAATCAGCTATAATTAGTAGATATGTAACACAAAAAGAAATAAAGCAATCTTTAAGGATGAATAAATAAAACGATTTCTAAATACAAATTTCTAAATACAACAATTTCTAAATACAATGGAAAAAAAATAAAGGGGTTAACTTATAAGTTATGAAATTATTAGGACAGATGTAAAAAGTGACATATAAAAAAAACATATAAAAAAAACATATAAAAAACATATAAAAAAACATATAAGATCCAAAATAATAAAGGTTTTTTAATCATCCCCTTATATTTAGTTAATATATATGACTATTACTTGCAACTCTTAAATTTAAAGGTTATATTGTTTTATAAAGATTTTAAATGTGTTTAAATACAAGGAAAAGTAATAAAAATATTAGCGATACTAGTGCAATTACGGTCAACAAGTTTCTCACTTAAAGACCGTCAACCGTTTAAGAGGTTGCTACAGACTGGCTCACTGGTAGGTGGCTGAAATGCTGCTTAATGTACAGTCGGTTTCTTCTATCATATAATGATACACAAGCCCGGAGTTTAAGCTACCGGTACCTGTATTTAACAAGAGAGTTTTAATAAGTTAAATTTGAAGAAATGGATTTTTCGGACATCCTGAGGTTTACATTTTAATTATTCCAGGTTTTGGTATAATAAGTACTACAATTTCAGCTAACTCTAACAAGAGCGTGTTCGGATACCTTGGTATGGTTTACGCCATGTGTTCTATCGGTATCTTAGGATTTGTAGTATGAAGCCACCACATGTATACTGTAGGTCTTGATGTAGATACAAGAGCCTATTTTACAGCTGCTACATTAATTATTGCAGTTCCTACCGGTATCAAGATATTCTCTTGATTAGCAACTTGTTATGGTGGTTCTTTACATTTCATACCATCATTACTGTTTGCCTTAGGTTTTGTATTTATGTTTACTATTGGAGGATTATCAGGTGTAGTTCTTGCTAACGCATCACTTGATATTGCTTTCCACGATACTTACTACGTAGTTGCTCAATTGGGCCTTAATAATCTCTTAGATTATTTCGCATTTGGCTATATGCTGGGAACCATGTTTTTAGGTTATTGTTTACTATGTATATTATATTATTATCTTTTTAAAATAGATGGCTGTAGTAAATTTAAATTTCTAACTATATATAGTCAAAATGACAATAAACCTGTACTTTTTAAAAATACAGACATACAATCAGCAGAAAACTGCAAAGGATTCTCAGAGACTACACGCCAAATATCTGATTCAAAAGGTAAAAATCTTTCGAACAAAGAATTTTTTAAATGACTAGCTGGTATTATAGACGGGGATGGTAATTTTGATATTAGAAATGTTAATTCTAAAATCGTTTTAAAAACAATTAGAATTAAATTACATAACAGAGATATAAGAATATTAAGTTACATTCAAAATATGTTACATATAGGTAGAATTAGATCTGATAAAAATAAACCACACTCTATTTGAATTATTAGTAAAAAAGAAGAAATGTTATTTTTAATTAACAATATCAATGGTTTAATAAGACTAAAAGTATTAGGGTTACAAAAATCTTGTGATTATTTAGGGGTTGATTATAAAGAAGCAAATTACAATATTGAACCTAATGACCCTTATTTAGCAGGTTTAGTTGACACAGATGGTACTATTGTATACAACTATGCTGGAAACAGAATAGAATGTAACTTAGAATTTGAAAATAACGAGTTTAGTAGTAAACTAAATTTAGACAATGTTATACCAAATTATAAACCCGCTGTTCTACTTAGAAAATCTCATAACTCAATATCATATAAATACCAAAACGTAAAAGGTATGGTGTTTTTATACGAATATTTTATGAAAAATAGATTATACTCAGATTTTAAATTCTATAGAATCTCAAAAATAAAAAAATTTATTGAAATAAGAGAATTTAAAAATGAACCTAAAGGAAGTTTAGAACATAAAGTATATTCTGAATTTATATTAGATTGAATTCAATATAAAAATCCTTTATGACAAAGAGTACCTTTTGTAGAAAAAATCAGATAATGATATAGTCCACCATTTAGAAAATATAGATTAAGTCTATACTTTTAAATTTGCATTTCCACTACGTTTTAAGTATGGGTGCCGTATTTGCCTTATTTAGTGGATGATACTTCTGAATACCTAAAATTTTAGGATTAGATTATAACTTAGTTTATTCTAAAGCTCATTTCTGAGTTTTATTTACAGGGGTTACAGACGAGGAAGGGAACCCGGCGTTAAATGGTTTAGATGAATATTGAATGTTTAAATCTAAACCTCATAACAACGGCCATGTTTAGTTAATTAGCCCCGTCCATCTTTCTATATGCTGGGAAGTTTCATAAGTCTTGACTACTGCATATAATTATAATTTTTATACGGGGACTACGTCCCTTAAAATTTGTTTATTAACCAGTTAAAATGTTAAGAGTATCTAAACAATCAGCAGGAAACCAACCGAACGATGTCTTAGCAGGATTCGACTCCGTATGATCATTATCGCTGGTAGGGATCCTCAGAGACTACACGAAAGAAACATTAAACCATTGGTTTAATGTTATGATATAGTCCACATTTACTGTGTAATTTAACTTTCTTCCCTCAACATTTCTTAGGATTACAAGGTATGCCACGTAGAATTAGTGATTACCCTGACGCCTTTACAGGTTGAAACTTTATTAGTAGTATTGGTTCACTTATTTCTGTGGCTGCTACTGTACTATTCTTACATATAGTGTACTTACAACTTGTTAAAGGAAAAGCTATATTTGGTTACCCTTGAGCAGTTCCTCAACTATTTAGTGATTACTTAAGAATACTTAAAGATAAATGTGCTCCAGGATTAGAGTGAGCATTACATAATCCACCTAAACCTCATGCATTTACTAGCTTACCTTTACAAAGTAGTACAATCATATCTTCTATTATTGTTGGAATTAGCAGTTTATTTACTATTTCTAGCGAATTTTTATGTGATGCACCTAGAGCGTGAGGACTATATTTCCAAGATAGTGCTAGTCCACAAATGGAAGCTTTAATCGAATTACATGATAACATTATGTATTATTTAGTTGCTATTTTATTTAGTGTTGGTTGAATACAAGGAGCCATTATTAAAAATTTTGATAGCGCTAAATCACCTATAAGTAACAAATACCTTAATCACGGTAAAAATGTGCCGATTCAAAAGTGTTATAAAAATAAGTTTTCTAATTATAAATGTAATATACGTACATATAGTACTTTACCTGCTAATTTTTCAATAAATGTATCTTATATAAAGGTGTATGATAATGCTTATGATATGCGAAAAGATATATATAAAGAAAATAAAGATAAATCTGGAATTTATATGTTTACTAATAAATTAACAAATGATACATATATAGGACAATCTAAAAATTTAGCTAATAGATTTAGAAATTATTTTAATATTAGTTATTTAAGACATAAATATACTTTAGTAATATCAAGAGCATTAATAAAATATGGTTTTTCTAATTTTTCTATTACAATATTAGAATATTGTGAAATTTCTGATTTAGTTTCTAGAGAACAGTATTATTTTGATACGTTAAATCCTAAGTACAATACATTGAAAATAGCAGGAAGTTCTCTTACGCATAAACACAGTGAAGAAACTAAAATTAGAATTAGTGATTCTTTAAAAGGAATCTATGTGAAAGAAAAATCTGCTTTATATGGTCGTACTGTCTTAGATGAAACTAAAAAATTAATGAGTATAAAGAAATCTAAAGAAAATAACCCTTTATTTGGTAAAACTCATAACAAATCTACTATTGACTTAATGAAACATAAAGCTTTAGGAAAAACGCATAATGAAGAAACTAAATTAAAAATGAATTTAGCTAAAGGTAATCCTATACACATTTATGAAAAATCTTCATCAGAAGGATTTAAGTTGATAGGTAGTTTTGTTTCTGCTAAAAGAGCAGCTACATTTTTAGAAATAAGCGGTAGTACTATGATAAAATATAGAAATTCTGGAGAGATATACAAAAATAGATATAGATTCTCATCTAAACTTATTACATAAAATCATAATAACTATGAAAAAACAAATTCTACCATGTGCTGGAAACTCCTAAAGCCTTAAGTACTTATTCGTGACAATCTTAATGGATATTACAATGGATAATCAGCAGGAAACCAATAGATATACCAATGATATATCTAGGTTCCTCAGAGACTACAGGTAGAAACCTTATGAAAATGAACGTTTATAAGGTATGATATAGTCCAGTTAAATATGAAAGTATTTATGGTATAGACATTAATAGAATTAATTTGAACTATTACTCCTGCTTTAATCTTAGTATTAATTGCTTTCCCTTCTTTCAAACTATTATACTTAATGGATGAAGTTACTGATCCATCACTATCTGTATTAGCAGAAGGGCACCAGTGATACTGAAGTTACGAGTATCCAGATTTCTTAAACAGTGACGGGGATTTTGTAGAATTTGATTCTTACTTAGTACCTGAATCTGACTTAGAAGAAGGGGCTTTAAGAATGTTAGAAGTAGATAACAGAGTTATTCTTCCTGAAATTACACACACTAGATTCATTCTTACTGCTGCTGACGTTATTCACTCATTCGCTATTCCAGCATTGGGTGTTAAATGTGATGCGTACCCAGGTAGATTAAATCAGTTCTCTGTATTAATTAACAGATTAGGTACATTCTACGGTCAATGTTCAGAAATATGTGGTATTTTACATAGTTCTATGCCAATTGTTGTAGAATCTGTATCACTAGAAAAATTCTTATCATGATTACAAGAACAATAGTAGATAAAAAAAGTATTTACTTAAAAAAAGTATTTACCTAAAAAACGTTTTTTCTAGTAAACTTGTTATACAGATTAATTGCTTTGTACAACAAATCCTTCTAATGAATCATTAGTTGGGTTGCTTTTTAAAGAGCAACCGGGGAGAAGAGCAAAGGGAAGGGTAAACCTCATTTTGCTTAAAGCCCCAAAAACAAAAATATATTTGTTACAAAAAGTTTCCGTTAAAATTTTATCTTAAGTTATTGTTAAGATACTTATTTTTTTTCTGGCTAATTGTTGTAATTACTATATTTTTTACTCTATTTAGTCTTGTTTTTGCATATGACTAATTACAGAGAAAGGCCTTTATTTCTTATAATTTATCAATACTTTTTTATGATTAATTCTTTCAATCATTACCAAAATAATTTAACAAGAGAACACTATTTCACAAAAAAAGAGAATATAATACAAATGAATTCTGAAAAAAATAATCAGAAAAATATTCATTTCTATCCCTTCTCCATTAAAGAATGAGTTAGTAGTATTTACTCTTACAATAAATCCTTTAGTATAGGATTAGTAGCCAATAATTTTTTACTAAATTTACTTATAAAAAGTTACCTTAATACCTTGCAAATGAAAAGAGCGGTTTTTAATCGTAGAAGAGATAATAAAATTCGTTATTCAGCAGATAGAGTTTACACGGGTAAAGCTGAATTAGAACATACTAATAGTAAACTTCTTATTTTATTACCTATCTACAACAAAAAAAAAGCATTGTTAGAGAACAAATTACAAAACTTTATTATGTTGATTAAGTTTTGAGAAATAGTTGTAAGAGGGAAAAAAAAAAAAATACCATACTATAGAAACAGATTACTCCTTACATTAAAAAGAAATTTTTTTGTTTTAAGTAAATGAAATATAACTTTTTTTGTAGAAAAAACTAGTTTATTCAGCTATTTACTTAAAACAAAATGAAGAAACTTTCATTTTAATGATTATGTTCCTAGCATAAATAAATCAACAGCTACACATTTATATAATTTTTATAATATATTTAACTATTCTAACAAACGATTAAAAAAAATATATAAATTGGAAAAAACTTTATCTCATTATACAAAAAATATTCATTTTAATACATCTCTTTATAAAAATTTATCTTTATATCTAAAAAACCTAGGTTTAATTAGTTTATTAGAAAAACTCTATAGTAAAAAGATAAAAATTGGTCTGGTAGAATCAAGAGCTGTACATTTAAATAGTGATATATTCGTATCAGCCGTTGCATTAAAATTAAGAGATAGAAAAAATAAGGTAGTGAGAGTTTTAAGAAAAGCTGTATTAAAAAGAGTGAGAATTCCCGATTTACATACTCTTATTACTTTTGATGATAATGGGGAAATGCTAAATAAAAACAATATTGTTAACAATATTAAACAACAAGTGGTAAGTGGTGTAAGATTTGAGGCCTCTGGTAGATTAACAAGAAGATTAACTGCTATGAGAGCAGTATTTAAATATAGATATGCAGGTAGTTTAAAAAACATTAGATCCTCATTCAATAGCGAATCAACTACAATGCTAAGAGGTTATCTTAAATCTAACTTACAACACAGCTTAGTTAATTCAAAGACTAGAAATGGTACATTTGGTTTAAAAGGTTGAGTTAGTAGTCATACCTTTAATATTGTTCACATATTTTTTTTCCTTTGTCCTATTATAACACTGATTTTTTCATTGTTAGATGAGTTTTTATATCCTGTCTTTATTTTACTTTGTAATTTAGATATCATTGTAGGCAATGACATAGTTGAAGGGTTTTCACCTACTATTATAAGATTTGCAGGTGAAAAAAGGAACTTTGAAGATGATTCTGAAGAATTACCTAATAAAAAACAAAAAAACTCTTCAGAAGAAGCCTCCGAGGAAGAAGAGGCTCCTGAGGCTTCTCAGGATTCTGAGTCTTCATCTGAAGAAATAACAGTTGAGGAAAAAAAAAGCAAGGTTGAATCTATAGATAAACAACTTGATGAAGCGGAAAAAGAATTAGAAAGATTAATATCTTTATTTACTACAGCAGAAACAGTAGAAACTCAACCTACACAGGCTGCAGTAGATATTCCCCTTGAGAGTTTCAATACATGGGTTGATAATGAAAGCCCTAGTGCAGATAAACTTGCCAGTGATATTCAAGAATTGCAGAAACACATGAACGATTTGCTTCATGAAAAGGCCGGATATGAAGATTCTTCGGATGAAGCATCATCCTATGAATCTTCATCTGAAAATTCTTCCGTTATGGGGAATACAACTCCACAACCACAGAACCCTGTTTCTACGAAAAATAATTCGGAAAATGACTCCATGGACACTGGATCGTCACCAGGTTCTCAGGTTGACGGACAAAATATTGATCAAGAAGTCTTTTTACCTATAGGATGTACGCCTCTTTTTACAATCCTTTCGTTATTATATAGTTGACATAAAATGGGTATTTTATACCCCCTTTTATATAATTTACGTAACTGTTATTTAATTTTATATTACAATGTTTTTTACAAAAGATAAAAATAATCGTTATTTACAAATGGTTAGAATTTTACTTATATAATAGACTTGTCTATTATATACTGTCCAGACCTTTAGGTAAAGCAGCTATATTTAACTCAAAAAACGAGTGAAATTTCAGAACCCTTCTTAAATATTGCACATAAGTTTAATATATAACAACAGGAGTAGTGTTCTATGCTATTCTTTTCTTATATATTAATATCTATCTTAATATTGCCCATCCTTTTAGCCAACCAAATTTTTCCATTAATAAATATTTTTATATTTACGTATATATTTTTTGGGAAGGCCAAAGGGGGCAGAAATCGTTTAAACAGCTATATAGTCTACGACTTTATACGGTATAAACTATAATAAAGGTATATTACATGGCATTATTTCAAAACTATATAATATACAGGGGACTAATATAATAAAAGCAATTACGATTGGTAATAAAACGGTTCAACAATAAGACATAAGTTGGTCATAACGAATTCTAGGGAATGAAGCTCTAGCTCATATGAATACAAATACCATTATACAAGCTTTAAGTCCTATAACTACACCACTTATAGCTGTTCCTATTATTGAACTATAGTTATCAAAGTCAATAACATTAAAGTTAGATCCATTATCTGTTAAATACATATAACTGTCTCCTGCAATAAATTGTAACAGGTAAAAATAAGGGTATAAAAAGTAATTAAAATCAAACAAGTAACCACCTAAAAATAAAATACTATTTAAGATACAAATAAGTATTATACTAGCATATTCAGCTAAAAAGAAAAATACAAAAATAACAGCAGAATGCTCTGTCATAAAACCACTAACTAACTCTGACTCAGCCTCTGCCAAATCAAAGGGAGCTCTATTGGTTTCTGCAATAGATCCTATAAAGAATATAATAAATATAGGAAATAAAGGTACCACATATCAAATAGCTCTTTGAGCTTCTATAATTACAGTTATATCTAAACTACCTGCTAATAATACTACTAATAGGATAGCAGAACTTAAGATTAACTCGTAACTAATTAATTGAGCTGTACTTCTTAATGCAATAGAACATGTGTAATAAAAATGTTCTTTGGACCATATCTTTATCTACACTCTTGGTATTAGATATATAGATAGAACTTTTAATAATTTTTTTAAACTAGTTAGTTTTCATATTTGGCTCATTTAGCTTTAAATATTAATCAACTTTTAGCTAATAAAGGGTTGATTTCTTGTAAAGCTTTATGGGCTCCCATTTCTTGTAGCTCGTAACATCTAGGTATTAAATGTAATCTGTTCTTTTTTAAAGATTTGGGGGGATATTGTTTAAAATAACTAATAAGTTCTATAATACCTTTTTTATCAGAGATGTATCATTTAAAATTATTTGAAGTTCTATCTATATATATAGAACCTCCATATATACCTAGTAAGGGTTGTAAGATTTCACTCGTTTTTTGAGTTAAAGTAATAGCTAACTGTCCATTACTACTATTTAAAGTTACGTTACCATCAGCATCAAAAAAACCTGATAATCAGCCATTATTGTATGTTAATTTATCTGAATAAATAAGAGATATTTCGTACTTTAAGCAAATTTTATTTAGTTGCATTAATCTGTAAGAATTACGAATCTCCCCATTTACATCATTAACTAAAGCTAAAAAACCTTCTTTATGACGTAAACTATATCTTAATGCTTTTGCACTGGATACAAGTTTTAAGGATCCACCGTAAACATTTTTAATTATCTGTAGTGCGTGTTCATCTCTTATATCCATAGTAATTTCTAGACTAGCATACCCTTTTTTAGTTAAGTAAAAACTACCATTTCCGTCTATTAAACCAGCTAATCATTGATTTCATTTTTTATTATCTGTTATCTTAGGAGTAGTATGTTTAATTTTCGTTGTATAAAACCTACAACCTCTTTTTTTTACTTTAAAAAATAGTATAGATAACAAACGTATGGCCTCTGAAGTTCCTACTAACGAGTTAAACGTTTTGGTTACTTGCGGGTTGTTCATCTTCAGTAGAATTTTTACTTTAGAGCCTCATTTGAAAGGACTTACACATAAAGTACCTATTAAAGTAAGCAATACGTATTGCTTTCTGAATTTCTCGCTTATAGTTTGTTTTAAATAAAGACTCACGCCTTTAACGGGCCATCTTGACCCTAAGAATGCGTACTTAGAATTAGCGGATCATCCTGCTAGTAATATACCATATGTAGCTAATGAAGACACAGCTAACATATATAATATACCTAGATTGTAATCTAGTAATACTAAACCAGGACCGTAGGGTACAACAGCATACCCTAACAATGAAAAAATCAGTGTTATAATAGGACCAAGGAAAAATAGTACTATGTTTGCTTGCGTAGGAGAAACATATTCTTTTAATAAAAGTTTAAGAGCATCAGCAAATGCTTGAAGTAAACCATATCAACCTACTGCATTAGGTCCTAATCTTCTTTGCATACTAGCCATAGTTTTTCTCTCAGCTATTGTTACAAAGGCTACTGTTAATAATACTGGCACAGTAACAGCCAATACTTCAAGGACGGACATAATTGTTGTTATATATAACATAGATAAAGTAAGAATAATAATCAAAAAATTGCATAGAACTCTAGCGTATTTTAACGAGTTATTGTAACTATATATGAAACATATTTTATATTTTAATTCTAGGGAATTTTAACGAGTTAGTTATGTTTTTGGGGCTTTAAGCAAAATAAATTTTACTCTTCTCCCCATTGCACGATAAATAGCTATTTAAAGAGCAATTCCATTTTTCTCAAATGGGATTTGTTATAATAGTATTGATAATATTTTACAATCTATACAACAAGTACAATGTTATAGGATGAAGGTAAATTAGAACATAATGGTCATTACCTGTTCAAAGATCATTATTCTGCAAATTATAAATTTTACGAGATTTTTTCTCTTTGTTTATATAATGATATATCCTTTTAGCCATAAGCTTTTCCCATATTTGTTGTAATTTTTTTTCTGGCTAAAGGGCATTATTCCTTACTTTTTTTGCTCTACATTATTTAACAAAGTCATATCGACTAAAGTATTTTCTAACATAGTAACACCATACATTACAACTGTAAAGTATAAGAAATATAAAACAGTACTTATTTGACCAAATTCAATAAATGGTGATTCTACGTGTTTGGCACCTAATTGCATTAATATTAGGAAATTAGCTATAAAGATAAAGAAAGCTGCTTTACTTAATGGTCTAAATTGCATACCTCTTGATCTACTTACATCAGTAACTGGTAATAGTAATAATGCAAGAATAGCAGCAAACATAGCTATAACTCCTAATAATTTATTAGGAATAGATCTTAATATAGCATAGAAAGGAAGAAGATCATATTTTTAATTCAACAATTAAATTCGTGTTATTATAAGAAAATTAAAGTAATGGGTTAGAGACCTAGTTTATATAACATTTCTTTAAAGTAAAGGTTTTACTAAATTTTTCAATGTATCCATCGATTCAAATATATAAATTCTAGGTTTCTTATCCCTGTTATAATGTATAGATGTTTTAAAATTTATCTTGTAATGTAAACATAAATTTATCTACATTTGTAGTACTATAAGCATAAACGCTTATATGTAAGTTATCACCGTGTTTGGATCCATCATCTATTATTCAGAAAGCTAACCCTCTTGGTGTTAACAATTCATATATACTAGTAGGAAGAATTTTCACACTTAAGTTATAAAAATCATCTTTATATACATTAAAACAAGGAAGTTGCATTGTCGTGAAAGATATAGCACTATAAGTTTTTAGTTCTATTATCTCTTACTATCTTAGATTGAACAATATAATCCTTAACATAAAAAGGTAAAAATATCTTAAATACATGATTAAAATATTCTTTATGTGTAATTGCAGTCTGTGCATATATTAATCTAGAGTTAGCAGTAGACAATCTACGGGAAGTGTGCCCATCACCAAGTAATATTCCTATTAATGTTTTTTTGACTTCTGTCGGTAATTTAATCAATGCTCGCTCACTAGGAAACATACATATAATCTCTTTAGTAGAACAAGCAGCAAATAATGTTGGACTAGGTTTAAAAAACAATGAATAACTAAAACCATTTTATATTGTTAAATACATAGAATTACTTCTATGATTGGACTATATCTTCAATTTAAATTATTCATTCTCTTTTTGTTTTTTGCTTGGTATAATTTTATTAATAAATCGTATACCTTTATAAGTATACTTAATAAAACTTACAAAAAGTTCTCTTAATTTAAATTGTCTCGCGTGTAGTCTCTGAGGATCCCTACCAGCGATAATGATCATACGGAGTCGAATCCTGCTAAGACACATATCGTTCGGTTGGTTTCCTGCTGATTGTCCTAGTTTATTATAACTATACTTTAGTTACCCGCACATGTAGGATTTTCCAGCAATTAGCGAGATTTAAAAATGACATCTTCTTTAATATCATTCCGGAACTATAGCTGCAGGAGTTTGCATAGGATTTGCCATAACATAGTTTTCACTATCCCCTAATACGTTAGGCATAAAGAACACAAATAAAGATAATACAAAAATAAATGCAAAGATTGTAATAAGATCTTTAAATATGAAATAAGGGGCAAAAGATATTCTTTCATAGTTTCCTGATACACCTAAAGGATTTCCTGATCCTGCTGTATCATGTAAAACTATTAAGTGCATTAGTGCTAAAGCAGCTAATACAAAAGGTAAAACAAAGTGTAATGAAAAGAATCTGTTTAATGTTGCATTATTAACGCTGAAACCTCCTCATATGACGATATAAACGAATATTAATCGTTTAAATAGGGCATTTAATCCCTATTTTCACCAATTTTATATATATTTGATGTTTAGACTATGTCTTCAACCAAGCATCATTAACTATATTCTTTAATGATTGGTTGTGGGGTACTCGTGTCGAGCTTATTGTTGGTATTACTCACTCATTAGTCGTTGAACGTTCTTGATCCATTTATAATACCGAATCAAGCTTCGCTGCAAGTAATCTATAAATCGGAGGTTATTATTTATAGATGTTCTTGCAATTCTCCCCATTTGCCTATTGAATGTTACCATTCAAAGGAGCCCATTAATACAGATAAAAGAAAATAAAAATGAAAGAATGTAATTATTTTTTTGAAGGAAAGCTAAGATTACCATAACGATTGCTATTTCTTAAATCATTTAATCATTTTATATAAGAAATACCTTTAAGTCCTATCAAAGAATGTAAACCTGAAAAAGAAAAGAAATTTATCACAGTTTGTATGTCAGCTTTGGAAGATACGGAAAACTGATTATACATATTTTTTTCAATATCTATCTTTCTACTTGTATCAAACACTAATTTAAATGATTCAAATAAACTAGGGTGCATTCTTTGTTTTAATTGAAAACAACCATCATTATTACTTTTTATAAAAAATGACCCTTCTGCCATTGTAAACCCAACTATTCAATTTTTAAAGAAACTTAATTTAACATAATCTACTGCATCTACTGGTAAGTTAGATATTTTAACTCTATTATTTATATCTGGTATAAGATCAAACCTTTTTATGTCTTTGTCTAGTATTACCATAGCGGTGTTAAATTGGTTATTTCTTGTTTCAGTTAAAAAAAATATGTTATGGTGTAATAATAATGGGAACAAAATTTCTTGTAAATCAGTTTTGTTAATAATCAATTTACAAGTTGGACTTTTATTATCTTTATATATAGTAATTTTACCTAAATTTAGAACGGAACGTATATACTCTAAAGTTGAAATATCCTTTAAATGAATAGATATAACTAGCTTAATGGCTATAAATCCTTTAGTTGTTTTTGTTATTTGTATGTAACCGTCTCCGTCTACCAATCCTGCTAAAAAAGACAGAAAACAAGGAGGTATGGATAAATATTCTTTTTTGTTACATCTAACATTTTTATTTCCTTTTTTTAATGCGTTAGCACTAACAGTACCTATCGTAGGTAGTAAACCAGATAAGCAATAAACTGTAGTGTAGTTTTCTGTAAAATTATTTGACTCAACAATATCTTGACCTACTCAAGGTATAGCACTCATAAGGTTAGTAATAACAGTTGCAGCTCATAATGACATTTGCCCATAAGGAAGAACATAACCAAGGAAAGCTGTAGCCATCATTAAGATAAAGATAACAGTACCAATTGTTCATACTAGAGTTCTTGGTGCTCTATATGATCCATAGTACATACCTCTACCTATATGTAAGTACACTATAAAGAAAAATGCTGAAGCAGTATTACTGTGTAAGTAACGTATTAATCATCCGTTATTTACATCACGCATAATATGCTCAACACTATTAAAAGCTTCTGCTACACTAGGGTTATAGTGCATTGCTAATGTTACACCTGTAACAATTTGTATAATTAGACAGAAAGCTAATAAAGAACCAAAATTTCACATGTAACTTAGGTTCAATGGTTGTGGTGAATCCACTAGGTATGAATTAGCTAATCTTAATATAGGGTGACTTTTTAATAATCTCATTTGTTTATTTTTTAGTTTATTTTTTTTTAATTTAGTAAATTGTTTACAGTAGCATTCGTTATTTTAACTGAATCTATCTCTAAAGTAAACTTTATGTAAATTCTCTAATGTTTTTTAAATTATCTATTTCATTTTCGTTTCGCTATATGAAATTAGGGCATATTTATATATATACACTACTATAAATTTTTATAAGGAATAACATAAACTACTATATTGTTTTCTTTTATATGTTTTATCTATAGAGAATATCGTCATTGTTCTTTATTATTTCCTTGACTAATTTTTTTGGTTTTTTACCTAATAAAATTATTTTAGCGAAATTATAGTAGTTTCGAAGAGATAAAAATTATCTTAGCGAAAACAGGGATACGAAGGAGTTGAACCTTATATTTATGATCTGCAATCAAAATGCATAGCCCTATGCAACATACCCCTTTATTATTGTTTTGAGGGCTTTAAGCAAAATGAGGTTTACCCTTCCCTTTGCTCTTCTCCCCGGTTGCTCTTTAAAAAGCAACCCAACTAATGATTCATTAGAAGGATTTGTTGTACAAAGCAGTTGATTTGCATAACAAGTTTACTAGAAAAAACGTTTTCTTTTCGCTAAAAAGGTTAATTCAATTAGGCTAGATCTCGCTAGTTTATGACCTGTTTAAACGACTAGAATTTACATTTTAAGCTATCATTTGAAAGTAGATAACCAAACTTTAAAAGCATATCTAAAAGCTTTATTACTATATAACTTTAATACAGTAGAAACAAAAATAAAACAAGGACCTATTAAGGATTCTGCTACTATTCCTTCTCCAACCATTAATAATATTACAGTTGAATTTTGATCATCAATTAGCTCCAATGCCGTTTGTTTTGTTTCATTCAATGCGTTGATTGCTTCCTGTTTGGCATCTTTAATAAGATGTATTCTCTCTTCAAAATCATCAGCATGAGAAGGATTTGATGATTTAGCAGCTTCTAATTTTTGGTTTAGATTCGTATAAGTAGCCTCTACTGAAGCTTTTTCACTATTTATATTAGCTTCTATAGATTCTTTGTTGTTATTACTGGCCCTTTGTACTTCCGTTAAAGAGCTAGTCTCCTTCGCTGCATTATCGTAATAGTCATCTGCTTCTTTTAATAAAGATTTATCTGCATCAGATAATGGAACAGAACTAGCCGCAACTAGGATGTCAGAACTGTATAATAAAAGAGATACACCGTAGGCAAGTCCATCTAGTATTAAAGCTGGGTAAATACCTAACATAACTGTAGGTACTGTTAACAACATTAAGATAGTAAATTCTCTTTTAGTCAGATCTGGCATTACTACAGTAAACATTCTTGAGTAAGCTCCACCAAAAGCTATTCTCTGGAACATATATATAGTATAGGCTGCAGAAAAGATTATAGAGCTACTAGCAAATAAACCATACAGTGGTGATCTTTCAAATACTCCGTATAATGATAAGAATTCTCCTATGAAGTTTAAAGTTAGAGGAGCTCCACAATTAGCAAGACACAGTATAAAGAACAATATAGCAAAAAGTGGCATTACTTGAGTAACTCCTCTATAAAATGATATTACTCTTGTATGAGATCTGTCATAAAGAACTCCTCCTGCACAAATAAATAGACCAGGTGAAACGAATCCATGAGCCAATCCTAGAGTAATTGCACCCTCAATACCTTGTATACTGTTACTGAACACACCTAGCAGATAAACCGCGGCATGAGAAACAGAACTATAGGCAATAAGTTCTTTGATATCTATTGTTCTCAATGTACTAAGACTAGCATAAACAATAGTGATAACACCTATTAAAAAGATTATATAAGTATATTCCATATAAGCTTTAGGTAATATAGGTAATATTAATCTTAGTATTCCGTATAAACTTAACTTAAGAACAATAGCTGCTAAAATAATACTACCTCCTAAAGGTGATTCAACGTGAGCTTTTAAAAGTCATGTGTTTAAGAATATAGTTGGTGTTTTTACAGCAAAAGCAATAAAAATACCATAGAATAAGAAAAGTTGTGTTATATAAAGGAAATTTCCTTTAAAAAGAGTATCGAAATCAGTAGTACTCATAATAGAAGACATTGCCAAAATAGATAGTAATAAAAATAAAGAACCCAATAACGTGTATAAAAACAAGTAAAAACTCGCTTTAACTCTATTATCTGAACCAAATATACCTATTAATATGAAAAGAGGTGGTAGTATACTTTCAAAAAAGATGTAGAAAAGTAAAATATCTAACACTAAGAAAACCGCTAATAATAAGCTTTCTAATAGTAGAATAATTATTACATAAGATTCTACATCTTTGGATATAGATTTTCAATTAGATAATAGTGAAATAGGAATAATTATTGTTGTTAATAAAATAAAATAGATAGATAAACCATCTACACCTAAATAAAAATCAAAATAACTTATTTCATGGTACTCTTGTACAAATTGAAATTGGTTTGTACTAAAATCGAATAAAATAAAAATTACTAATGAGATAAAGAAATTTAATATAGATGTGGATAAAGCTATGATTTTTATATTTGTTAAAGAGATTCCATTTTCTCTATTCACTAAAATGGCAACTACACCGAATATTGGAGTTAAAAGTAAAGATGTTAATAACATTTGTAAAACAGCAGAGATAAATACTTGAAATTCGTAGTAAATGATAATCTATCATTTATACATTTAGAACACCATATGTATAGTATGGCAATAAATCGTAGATTAGATCTATAAGCTATGTATATTAAACCTTTTAGGTATAATTAATTAAAAAAGGTTCTCTTTTCTAAAAAGATACATTTTTTCTAAAAAGATACATTTTTTCTTACAGTCTACAATTAATTTCTATAAACAGTATTTTTTTTGTAAAAGTTATAACAAAAAATAAAGTTTACGAAAAATGTAAAAAAAGATAATTAACCGAAAAATAAATAATTAGCATGAAAATTAGTTATTAGCATAAAATAACTAATTAGCATAAAAATAAGCAACTATCACAAAATAAGTAATTAGAATAAAAACTATTTATTAATATAAAATAACTAATTAACATGGAAATTACTAATATAACTAAACTAACTAAACAATCAATAGGTTTAATAAAGTGTATAATATTTTCACCTATATCTTAATTATCTTTATTTAGTTATAGTAAAAACAAAATATCTTCTAGTTAACACTAAATTCTGCCTAATCAGTTCTATTTTTTATAATATACAGTAACTTTTTAATAACAAAAATAAATCTGAGCTCAATTACTAGGAAAAGCAATTATCGACAAAGAAAAACAGCTATAAATAAAGGCAGATATAAAGGCAGATATAAATAAAGAAAGCAAATATAGATAAATAAAAAAGATAACGTAACAAAAAAATGTACAAAAAAATGCAAACAGTATATTAAAAAAGAATAAGATTACCATTGCATTTTTATATTTATACTTTTTTGAACTAGTCTTTAAGTTATTTAAAGTCGCCAAATTCACACCTACACTAATAGATGGTTAATATAATATTATATAAATCAACTGTATCGTTTAAATATAAACAATACAACTGTGTTAGTAAAACAATGAGCTGAACTTAAGTTAAAAAATGAGTTTAACTTTAAGTTAACAATAGTTAAGACTATTATCCATACTATTACAGCTAAAATAGCATAGACTACGTAGTATAAAAATTGTCTATGATAAAATATATAATCTTGACAATATAATTTTATATAACGGACATAGTTTTCTAGCTATACATTTTAATTACTAGCTCACTTTAACAGTAAAAATAGTATTGAATTATAAAAGTATTTCCATTATAATGTATTTCTATATATATTTATAGGTTATGAGTAAAAGGCTAGAAACAGTTTAGTTCGTATAAACTATTAGAATATATAGCTGTTTTTATAAATTATATACTGTACAAGGGACTACACAACTCTGAAGGAAAAAATTGAGCTTTTTAAAAACTAATGTAATTCTAATGCATCTTTAATGTATGAACAAGATAAAACTACAAAAACTTGTGATTGAATAAAGGCAATACCTAATTCTAATCCAGAGAATGCTATTATAAATGCTAATGGTAATAACCCTAAAATAAAGAAAATTATACCAGAACTCATAATATTATAAGTAAATCCACTTAAAATATTTAAAAGCATATGACCTGATAAGATATTAGCTGCTAATCTAAGTCCTAGAGACACATTTCTAGCTAAATATGAAATGAATTCGATTAAAACTAATAGTGGTAATAACCCTAAAGGACAACCTGCTGGAACAAATAAAGAAAAGAATTTTAATCCATGTTCTTTGAACCCTAACACAGTAGCACCTAACACTACAGTGAAACTAAGTGAAAATGTTAATATAAAATGAGATGTTGATGCAAAACTATATGGTATCATACCTATAAGATTGTTAATTAAAATAAAGATAAATAAAGCATACATAAATGGGAAATATGCTTGTCCACTTTTATTGTTAATTTGGTTTACTACGATACTATGGATAGTAGCGTACAATGTTTCTTGGCTTAAAGATCAACTATTTGGAGTAATTTTTGAATGGTTAGTAGCTAAAACACTAAAGTAAAAAGCTATAAAAGCAGCAATTGTCATATATAACCCTATATTTGTAATAGATAGGTTCATATTAGCTAATAATGGTGTATCGATACTGAATAAGTTTCTTATTTCAAATTGATCTAAAGGACTCGCTATTGTTAGGTAGTGGTTAAACATTACTATATTTATTTTTTTACTACAAGAATGATTGTTAGAGTATTTCCTATTCTTTCAGAAAGCAATTTTTCTTTTGCCAGTAGGTTTTTCTTACTTTAAAATAGAAAAAAGGAAACAATAAAAAAAAATTAAATTAATTAAGGATTACGTTTATCTAACATTGTATTAATAATAAATTTTTTCCACCATTACACATTTGTGAGATCATAATTCTCTTTGAGATTATCAAGTTCCCTTAAAAAGTTGGCTCATTACCCGATGAAATATACTAACTAAACTTAATCTACGCTATACAAAAGTATTTTACCGTGATTTTACCATTATCTCTCTAGAAAAATGCGATTTTTACTAATACAACCATTTGTATAACATGTAACTAATAGAGAAAGATAGGTTTTTTTCTCTATAAACGCAATGAAACCGTTAAACGCAAACATTTTTTTAATGAATGTAATAGAAATAGATATTACTTGGATACAAGTAAGCCGGATCCTGTATGTGATATTTAACTAAAATAAAGGTTAATTAAGGCTTTTTATTTCATAGTTCTAATAAAACACTAAAAGTTTTTATTGTTAAATTTTCTGTGCATTACCCAAGCTTGTGCCCCACTAAAAAAGTTATATGTTAACCACCGGACTTTCCTATTATTATCTTAACAACACTAATTACAATAGCTGTAAGATTCACATTTGTATCACAAGTTTAACAATAATATTTAAAAACTAAAGGAATGCTTTTTTTATTCCTAGCATACTAAGTTGTAAATCGTTATTTAACTTAAAAGTATTTCCTATAGCCAGGAGAGAAATTTGAATTCCCACTATTAATGCATGAAATTAATGTTCTACCAATTGAACTATCCTGGCTTATTATTTTTTGTTTCGTTAAAAACGTGTAGTCCATCTAGTACAATTTTATCTTAAACAAGCTCTATTTATAAGAAAAGGTCTAAAAAATAGAAATTAAAGGAATACTCTATCTTATCTGTATCAGGGCTAATATGTATATGCTGACAAATATCTATGTAAGGGCTAATATGTATATGCTTATAAATATTTTTGCTAAAGCTGTTTTAGTGTAGAAACAGCTTTATGTAAAAACAAAGTTATAAGATAACGTATCTATAAAGTATACAGCAAATTTTTAAGAAAACAGTTTTAACCAAAATAGTTGTAGTTATATAAAGCATACTGGGAGGATACCCTGAATCGAACAGGGAACTTACTGTTCCACATACAGTTGTTCTGCCAATTGAACTACATCCACCTTTTCTATGTAGGGGTGATTCGAACACCCATAAGTAAATACCAAAAATTTATGACTTACCATTAGTCTACTACATATTAATAATTATAAATATATTTAACTAATAGAGATATGTTTTAACGAATATCCTATATTATTATAATTTTTATGGGTAATAAGACTCGAACTTATATGAATTATCTCACCCCGTCCTAAGCGGGACCTGTCTACCAATTTCAGCATACCCATTTTTTTATTAATTATATGTATACAATAAAAAATTACTATTAGTCTATAGTAATTCAGCTCTACTTATATAAAACATTATTAGTTAAATAACGCATTTTATTGAAATCCCTTTAAAGTTTTATGTATTAAAATTACTGAGTTAAACGCTATAAAGTTTTTAACAAATAAAACTCAGCTATTGCATCTGTTCTCTCTTATTTTTTCTCTCCTATTTTTTCTCTTATTTGTTCTATGAAAAAACTAAATAAAAATAGATTGTATAGTTAACGGAACAAATTTATAGGATAAAGAAAACAGATCTAGAGGATAAAGGGAAAACCAAAAAACTCTATATAACTCTTTTATAAAAAATGAAAAAAAAAAAGTTGCCCAAGATAAGATTTGAACTTATAACCTAAACACCTTCAAAGTTTCGCTCTACCAATTGAGCTACCTGGGCTTTTTTTTCCTTTTTACCCTTATTATACACATTTAATTTTGAAAACAGCACTATTATTTCTACAGTTATGAATGCTTCATTTAATAATAATTAAACTAGCAGTTTGTGTATTAAAATTAAAAAGGTTTTTCCTAGCTAAACGTTTAACATCTTAACAGGTAAAAAAATAGACTAGATACAATAGATATTTGTAACTTAACCCTTTTACCTTATGGGAATCCCCTTAAGGTTGCTAAAGGAACCTATCACAGTTGGTAGTGTATTTAGCTAAAAAAAGGATGGTGAATTAGTAATTTGAGATTAAATTTCAACATTGGAGATATTAGGACTCGATCCTAAAATAACGATATGCAAAATCGCAGTTTTACCAATTAAACTATATCCCCTTAAGCTAATAGAAATAGCTGTTAGACCCAAGCGGGGTTCGAACCCGCGCGTTTAACAGTGAAAATGTTACGTCTTAACCACTTGACTATTGGGCCTTAGAATTCGTGTAAAGCTTATAATAGTACATTATTGCTATTGCTTTTAATAATCATGTTACTAAACATATTATATACAAAGGAGAATACGTTAAATTTATAACTAAAAGTATAACTTAAAAAAAGTACAACTATAGAAATATAACTAACTAAAAGAAAACTCTTATTAAAGAGATTTAACTAATTAAAATAGTTAATAACAGATACTTATAGTAAACCAACTTAACTATAGACCCTACTGTAATAAAGATTTATACTAAAAAATATAAATATTGATTTAGCGTGTGAGTCTGTAGTAAAGGCTTTTTTATTCTACCAATGTTTTAACTAAAAATAAAAACAATTATTTTTGCTTTTTTTAATTAAGAAATAGTGTTCACTCTGCTTTAAGGACTTGTGACCTTTTCATTTTTATCCCTTTTAACTAATATTAAGTTTACTGTTTTTTCTATTGCTCTCTAGATAGCAATTTTCCACTGAAAAATAATCAGCGGGGTTTGCCGTACAAATTAAATTTGCATAAAGTTAAATCTCAAAGTAATAATTTTTTTTTTACAAAAAATAATTTTGTAGAAAGCTAAAAATGAAGTAGCATTGCCACTATTTTTCTATTCACCCAGCGCTACCTTGTAGGCCCTTGGGAAGAACAAAAGGCAGACGTTTTATAGTGGTTCGGGGGGGGGGGGGAAGGACACTAAAATAAATAATTTAAAGTATCCCATCAAACTTATCCCTAGTCCTATTCGGGTAAAGTGGGGCTAGAATTGTGCAATTCAACACCAGACGGGTGTGATATTGCTCTTCCCCTTTGGCCCTCTTATAAGGCCAGAATGATTTGAACACTCATCTGAGCTATTATGAGCAGCTTGCTTTACCTATTAAGCTATAGCCTTTTTTTCTTTGTGTTTTTTTAGGTTTTCTTTATATTAGCTTTTTTCCTTTATAACCTTTTCCTTTATAACAGTTTTCTTTTTTTTTTTACTTACTTCTATTGGGAACGGTCGAAATAAGTATATGCGGACAAAGGAATTGCACCTCTATACTCTGGTCATGAGCCAAATATGTTACTATTACATCAACCCGCGTTTATTGTAAAAAGAGTCTAGGTAGCCCAGTACGAGAATTGCACTCATATCTTCCGATTACAAAACGGGTGCATTACTATTATGCAAACCAGGCTAACTAATGTATTTTTAATGATAAATATGTTACTTAGTTAATAAAATAACGAGATAGTTAATCTCGTTATAAAAATTAGTACTTTGTACCTAAGAACAGCAAAGCCCTTTCAGCCAAAGCCTATTATCCCCTCTGCTATTTTAGACGAGTCTTAGTTGTTAAACTAAATCTCTAGCCCTAATAATAGCGAGATGTGGATTCGTAATGTTATACTACGTTTTTAAGAGTATCCTAAGGTAAGCTTCGTGCCTAAATGCATTCAGCACTTATCTTAACTAACATAGCTTTCCTGCCGTGCCTATACTATTCATAAATACTTGAGTATAAAAGTATTACCCTTTTTCGTTCCAATAGGAAATAAGAAAATCTTATTTTTATTACTCTTTTTCGTAAAAAGCACCTATTCTCACCGTAATTTTATCAGGTTAATATTAAGCGTATAAACAACAGGTAAACCATAGGTTACCATACCCAACTCCTTTCGTACGAAGGGGCTATCCTTATTTTACTCTAATTTCCTCTAGAAGATAGAAACCATACTGTCTCACGACGTATTTAACCCAGCTCGTGTAGCTCTTTAATCGACGAACAGTCGTACCCTTCATGATTTCTGCATTCATGTGGATGAGCTAAGCCGACATCGAGGTGCCAAACTGCGCACTCAATTTGTACTCTCTTGCGCAATTAGCCTGTTATCCCCAGCGTAGCTTTTTCAATAATACAAGACCTTTCCTTACTGCGTCTTGCGGTCTTTATGCCCTGCTTACGCAACTGATAGACGTGTATGTCAAACAGTAAAGCAAGATTAAGCCATTAAACTTTGGAAGTATATATCAATATCATTTTTCTAAAAAAATAACAAATAACAGTACTATTTACCGTTATCTATACACCTATTTTCCACATAGGTAAAATCTTACTTATATTAAATTGTTTAGTTCTAACTTAAATAGAAATATAACTGAATTCGTTATAGATACTTTTATTAACCTATACCACTCACATAACGGTTTTGTAAATATAACCTTAATAAAGTAAATATAAAAAATAACAAACTACATAAAGTAATTACAAAAATTAAACCACATAAAGCAATTACTAGATAAAAGCTTTATATAATTTGCGTATAGCATATTACAAAAATAAATTTGGATACTCCCAGGTACTCTTTATGGGATCTGTGCCCCGCATAAACCATCTGCTAGCCATTGTCTCCTGAGCTAAATCTATAGATTTTTCTCCTTTTATGGATTACATTCAGACGTCAGTTACAAATGTGTAACCTATTCTACTGATATAACAACCAGAGTAAAGGTGTTTCAATTTTGTCGTTGCGACTACCTTATTCTCTAAAACCTGTTACATTATACCCTATAACTAGTAACAGTAAAGCTGCATGGGGTCTTCTCGTCTATCTAGAGATAGGCAGTATCTTCACTGCCATTCCAGTTTCACTGAGCCAATCATTGAGACAGCTGTTGCATCGTTAGATCATTCATGCGCGACATCATTTAAATGCCAAGGTATTTCGCTACCTTAGGACCCTTATAGATAAGGCCGCCATTCAATGGGGGTTCCTTCAAAACCTAAACTATTTTAGTCGCCTAAGTAAATCCGTTAACCAGCCATCATTGGGCAGATAGCGCACTCTATACATTGATTTACATCTTACGCAAAGTGCTGTGTTTTAATTAAACAGTCGTGCAACACCATTTTATGTCTCCTCTTCCTAAACTGATATTAATCAGTAGGAATGGCACACCTTTTCCCTCAGTTACGGTGTCAATTTGCCGAGTTCCTTAATGATTGTTAGCTCAAACGCCTTCGTATTCTCTACTAGCTTACTTGTGGTAGTTTTTAGGTACGGTTTTTTCTTATCTAGTCTATCTTTAGATAAAGGAACATTCATTCTTATTAGTTCTTTTTATCCTTTATATTTTATTTTTTCGGTTATTATCCGTTTTTTTTTACGATTTAATGCTTTTCCAGAACATTTTACTCTGTTTATTTATGTTGTCACATCTAATCTTCTCATCATTTTATCCTTTAGGTTAAATTTAGAGACCGAATCACTTTTCCATAAGCTTAAGGCGAGAGGTCCTATTCGGCATCCTCTTTTTCGTTACTCGTGTCAGCATTCTCGCTTGGGATATACTGGACTATCGCTAGTTAGCGATCAAACTACATTGTAGTTATTTTGAAACATATGTACTTCCCTTTTCCTACCTATTATTTACTAATGGTAGTGCTTTGTGGAGCAACTACAGTTGAACTTTATTTTTTTCCCGTAGTTGCAAAGGGTTAATGGATCTTTTAGCTTTTCACAGCTAATGGTATTATCACCCCCCAGTACAAATACCTTTTTTTCTATTTCCTTTGTTTCTAATCCTATTTACCCAATGTTCCGCTACCCCATAAATAATACGTAACTAGTGTTTACGTATATTACATAGAATTACCTTTTGTTCTTAATCGTGACCTATATCACTCACGTAACGGTTTTGTAAATATAGCGAAACTTCATAGATCAAATGTAACCTATTTTTTTTTATGGACAAGGTGTCGGTGTTTTGTTTAGATCCGTTATATCTTCGGCGCTTTTAACTAAATAGGTTATTTAACTAACCTTTTGAACCAGTGCTCTGTTACGAGGTCTTTAAAAAATGGCCGCTTCTAAGCCTATTTCCTGGTTGTATCGTTTAAATACTTCCTTACTTTCACTTAACAAAAACTTTGGAACCTTAAACACTTGTTCTGGGCTGTTTCCCTTTTGACACACAACCTTATCGTTAAATGTCTGATAGTTCAAGATTCATCATTGCCCTTCCGAGAGCAAATACTCGCGAATAGAGTCTTCACGACCCCCCCATATGCACAAGGCATTACCACTCTCTAGAGGATACTATTACCCTTTAGGAATGAAAATGCACAAATTGTCCGAGATCACAGTTCTGTACCTGCTATGATGTAACTTAAACTACATACTTACATATGTTTCGCGGAAAACCAGCTATAGTAGTCAGGATTGTCTTTCACTAACTTACCACAGTTCTTTGGATATCTTTACAACGATAACCCATTCGGCCTTTTATAAGCCTGACCATGGTAAGATCACTACTCTTCGGGTCTCTAATTAGATACTAATTCATTACTTAATAATTGGATTATCTAGGCAAATCTCTTGTTTTTTAGAACAATAGGTAGTTGCTTGCATCTAACTAGAACTTGCTGACCCATTATACAAAAGGTACGCTCTTATATGTTTATTAAACTTATCTCGAGCTGCTTATAAGACTACTACTTACAAATTTTCCTTCACAGTACTATTCTCTATTACTTGTATATTATATTAAGGCTTAGAGGAAGGTTCCCCTATATTCAAACAGATGAATCCATTTTACTTTAAGCCTTTATCTATTTTCATTCACACTACTAATAGAATCTCGTTTGATTTATTTTCCTGAAGCTACTAAGATACTTCAATTCACTTCGTTTCTTTTTATAGAAATTTTTCTACCATTTTCCCTAAGAATGGATATTACTCCATTCTTTTTACGGTACTAGTGGTTTAATATACAGCTTTTTTTCCATAATAGTCTCTTTATATACTTGCCATAAAGTTACTTTTTGTACTATAAAATAGATAATACAAAGCTAGTAAGATTATGAAATAATACATTACATATCAAATACATTACTATTTATTTTTATATACAAGGATTTCGAATCCTATTTCAGGTTATTATGATTCGAACATAACTATTCCTCAACCCAAATGAGGCGCCTAACCAACCCGGCTCTAACCTGTTTATAGTATTTTGTAAACTACATTACGCTATGTATTCTAGCACGCTATATCTTCCAGTACGCTATGTCTTTTAGTACGCTATGTTCTATATCACGTTTATGTAATATATCATGTTTATGTAATGTATTACGATATATACTATAGTACGCTATATACCATTTTACAATATGTTTTTTACTATACTATGTTTCTTATTATTGTGTCTTTTACTAGACTATATACTGTACTATTGTGTCTTTTATCGCTATCTGATTTTACTTATTAAATTTGTATAAACGTCAAATAATAGATTTATATAAGATTAGTAGATATACTAGCAAATACAGCAATAACTTTATAGATATAACAGATCTTTGTAAAAGTTTAACAGAGAATATCCGATTCGAACGGATGTGGTCTTTCAACCAAATAAGTTTCAAGCTTATCACTTTAAACCACTCAGTCAATTCTCTTTTTATTTTCTAGTAGTATAATAACAATTTTACCTTTAAAATAAATGTATACTAAAAAATTTTTTATTAAACAAATGTATCAAATAATGAATCTTAGAAATGTATTAAACATTTTAATCTAAAACATTTTATTTTTTCTTTAATCGTATTTTAGTATCAACTTTATTTTTATTCGACGCAATTTCGAATATTTGAAATTACTAGGAAACTACTACTAGCTATACTACATTTTTACGATATAATTAGATCTCTTTCGAAAAAAAAACAGTTTGCAATAGAAATAACTAGAATCCTTTAGCAACCAAAAAAACCATACTTTTTTCATTTTTACATTAAAAGAAGTGCGTACAAGACTCGAACTTGTAAAAACATGTCCGTGGCATGTCATTATACCAATTTAACTAACGCACTTTATCTTAACGAATTAAACGTGGATGCCATTTTTATCAAAAATTCGTTAGCTAACAATTTATTGATTGCTCAACGAATTAAACGTGGATGCCATCTTTATCAAAAATGCGCTTTAAACTCACTTTATTGATTCCTCAACGAATTGAACGTCGATCACATCCTTATCAAAAATGCGCTTTACCTATTAAGCTAAGGAACCCTAAGTAAATATATGCTGTTTAACAGTTAGAACGGTTAAAACGGTTAAAACACCAAAATAAATCTATGAAAAGAAAAGGTTTAAGTACTTATAACATTATGTTATAACAAGAGCATCCAGACTTGAACTGGAAATTTGAAGTTTGAAGCTTCCTATTTTACCAATTAAACTATACTCTTTTTACTATACTCATTTTTAGTTACTAATAACAATATTCCTAATATTGAACAATACTTTTTACTAGAAGGATGTTTACACTCAACCTACACTAATCCTATGTTAATAACAGTAATAAAAATAGTATTGTAATAATGTTACTACAAACACTAAATGCACAAAACATTCAATATAAACATTATGTGAATAATAAAGTAATTTATCTATTATAAAAGTCTATCCCCCCCTATAAATATAGATAGTTAGTTAGCTATTTGTTTTTAATATAGTAATTTTTCCTTTCCAGTTCATTCTTTTTAATTATATTCGGAAAAGAGTGGATTTGAACCACCAGGTGTTAAACACAATATTTAGCAAATATCTCGCCTTACCTATAGCAACTTTTCCTTTTTACTATAATATAACTTATGTTTTTTTATAGTGCTTTTAACTATAAAATTAAGGTTAACTCTAGAATTATTATTACTTATAACAATTTTATAGTTGGCAGTGAGGGGAGTGAGAGCTAACAATAGAATTAGTTAACTATAACTTATAAAATTACTGCTAACCATATAATTAAACATTTAATTACAAAATTGAAAAGTACGAGTTAGACCGGATTCGAACCGATATCTACTTTCGTGACAAGAAAGTTCTTTACCAATTAAGTTACTAACCCTATACGGCCAACCGAAGTCGAATCGGTACATATCGTTTGGAAGACGAATGGTCTACCATTAACCTATAGCCGTTTATATTTTTTTTTAAGATCTAAGGGACTTGAACCCTTATAAGAATGATTAAAAGTCATTCGCTTTACCATTAAGCTAAGATCTCTCTAAATATATTTACTTATCATTGATAAGTAATAAGAAATAAGTGATTCGAACACTTAACCTGCCGCGTGTAAAACGGATGCTCTACCAATTGAGCTAATTTCTTTTTTTATTATGTTTCTTTATTTGTTTTTTTAAAGAAAAGGCAAAGACGTCTACTGAGTTTTATTGGTTATTATTTCTGATCTGTTTGTGGTTTTAACGTAATAACGATTGCACCAACCATTGCTAATAATAATATAATAGATGTAATGATTAATCATATAGAATAATTACCATATAATACATTACCTATGGATGTTATATGAGAAGTTTCTGCTAAGTATCCATCTCATGACACAGATGTAACATTTGTTAATTGTTTTTTAATAGTAAAGTGATATAATAAGCTATTAGTCATTACCATATATGGTAAAACATTATTAACAAAGTAGTTAAATAAACCACCTATTAATATAGCTAAAGGTATACTATTAATACTATCTATTAATAGTTCGGATATTCTAACGTTTATTAACATTAATATAAATAGAAATAATATAGATACAGCCCCTATATACACTAATAAGTAGGATAGTCCTATAAAGTTTAATCCTGTTAGGATTAAATAAGCAGCTATACATAAAAATAACCCTATTAAAAATAAAACAGAAACAATAGGGTTTTTACTTATAATTACAAATATACCTAATAAGATAGCAATAATGTATAATAGATCTAAGTTAACTGCATTATAACCATTAAATGTCATTTCATTAACTATATATAACATATAAAATTGTGAATTACCCTTTTCATTACAAAAAACTATATCGACTCTTTTCTTATTATATTAGTAGATTATAATCTAGCCTTATAATACTGTCGGTTAGCCTTATATTTATATTGCGCTATACACTTAAAACTATAAATAATTTGTTTGAAATAATTTTTTTGTAACCTTCGTTTTTTTGTTGATTTTTTTATTGCTGATACAAAATAAAGACAAGTTATCTATAAAGTCTAACTATTTGCTAAATAGTTGTAAAGGTCTTAGTTATAAAAGGCCTATATACCATTAAAAGCCTTTAAAATGAATCGAACATTTATCAGAATATTAACAGTATTCCGCTCTACCATTGAGCTATAAAGGCTATTACATAAATAATAGCTCTATAACACCTTTATAACCATTAACTCTAAAGGCTATTACATAAATAATAGCTCTATAACACCTTTATAACCATTAACTTTATAGAAACTGTATAAAAAAAATTCTTTTCTAATCCATTAGCTATAAGTCAACTCTATAAGAATTAACTCTATAATCCATTAATTAGAAATCAACTTTCTCTTTACAATAATTAACTTTATAAGAATTTATCCTGTATGATTTTTTTTATCAAAAATAATAACTATTAGGAGACAAGAGATTCGAACTCTTAAAAGCGTATTGCTATTGAGTTTACAGCTCAACCCTTCTTACCAATAAAGGAACTCTCCTTTTTTTTTATTAAATTCCTTGTAAGTAACTACAGGGATTAAAAAATACAACACAGCTATATTTATTATTATCACTTTATAAACCTTTTCCAACAGTTTTCTTTTATATACGTCCTTATCTTGTGGATAAAGAATTTACTATAGATAAAGAATTTACTATAGGAATAATTCTTCCTATGTGCTTTACTAACAATGGTAGGCGTAAATAAATATGTTAAATCTAGTAAGTTAGCCATTGTGGCAAAATAGTGTCTATTACTAACTAACGTAAAAAAAAATGGGTGATTTTACCGCAAAAGAAACAAATAATTGTTTATAATATTTTTTCATGTATCCGAAGAACGACTTGAACGTTCACGACATAGCGTCAACAAAGCTTAAATTTGTCCTGTCTACCAATTCCAGCACTCGGATTTTGTTTTTTCTTTTCCCTAACTAAATTAACTAGCAATAAGAGTTTTGTTTATTGAAGCAACCTTATCAAAAAATAAGAGGGGAGGGGGGGTTAAACCTAGTTTACAACGTTTTATTCAAAATATCGAAATAACGAATAGAAAAGGCTTTATTCAAAACGGAATAGCTAGTAAATCAGGTCTATTTTTAAACCTAAATAACTAGTAAACTACTATACATATATTATGAGCCTGTCTATGGATTCGAACCATAGAACCAGATAAACTTTATGCTCCTTGCACAGACTTTTTTTTGGGTGTATTGTTAATATTAATTATTCCCGGGCTAGTTCCCCAACCCGAACCGTATTTCGACTTAACACCAATTAGAGTCACGCATACGAAGATGTATCTGCCAAAAGATCTAAACCTTTATATTTAGATTATCTTTTCGCAGCCACCAAACTTATTGCACATACTCCTTTCAGCGCCTGACGAGTGGTTAGTACCTATCTGAGATAAAATTCACCGTGATGTGATTACTCACGATTACTAGTAATTCCTTTTTCATGCAGTCGAATTTCAGACTACAATCCATACTTTCTCCTCTTTTAGGGGATTAGCTCCAATTCGCATTATTGCATCCCTTTGTAAAGGCATATGTGGCACGTCTATAGCCCACAATATTAAGGCCATGATGACTTGTCTTAGTCCCTGTTATCAAATCCAATTGTAAGCGGAGAGCTGCTTTATATTAGCAAATAAAGCAAGGGTTTACGTTAATTTAATGGACCTAACCAAATCTCACGACATTAACTGAAGACAGCCATGCAACGCATGTGTTCTACAAATATCTCATTTCTTTGGAACGTTTTCCAAAGTTTTCTTCTATCTTGTAGATCATTCAAATTGTGGTAAGGTTATTCGAGGATCATCGAATTAAATAACATACTTCACTACTGGTTTCAGAAACGGTCTAATGATTTCAGTTCCTGCGTTGCCACATTACTCTTGAGGTGGAGTGCTTGCACTTTCATTTATAGTTCGACATAAGCCAACCTATGGCACTCATCATTGTCTGCCCAGGCTACGGGGGTATCTAATCCTCTTCACTCTCTGAGCCTTCGTCCCTCAACGTCAGTTATAGCATTTTTTTATTGTAAACGTATTATCACGCCAACTAGTAAAAAATGCATGTACATAGAGGTTTGCCTTCGCCGTTATCAGTCCTATTGGTATTAGCAAATTTCATCTTTCCACCAATAATTCTGACATATTCCTCTCACATATCAAACTCAAGTGTAACAGGTTCTTATCTAAGCCTTTGTACACCGTCTAGGTACCCTATATACCTGTTAAAGATGAATAACACTCGTCTCCCTTGTCTTACCGCGACTGCTGGCACAAGATTTGGTCGAGACCTATGGATATAAAGTTTTCATAATAAGCTTTATCCAGAATTTTATAAGACCTAGTCAAGCAAGTTAATAAACTTATTATATTAACTCTCATTCCTGCAAGTTGCTGGTTCAGCCGTTAGGCCATTGACCAAAATTCCTCACTGCTGTACTACACGCACTGGGGTTTTTTCAGACCCAGTGTGGTCAATAGACCTCTCAGTCCTGACTACGGACACAAGCTAAGTATGCCATTACCATACTTACTACTTATCCGATGGTTATTAATAATCAACTAGAAGCGAAATACTTTTTCTTTTAAACCACATTTATTTTTTTTTTCTAACTTAAAGTTAGTATTAATAAAAAGTTGTTTTTATAAGGGATTTATTTTGCCTTACTCCTAGGTAGCCATAATACCAATTACTCACCTGTACACCACTTCAATATACATAATTAAAAAAATTAAATATTGACGTTCGATTAGCATGTGTCAAGCATTTGCATAGCGTTCACTCAGAGCCATCATCAAACTCAAATAAAAAAGTATAAAAGCTATTTCTTTTAAAAGAATATTTTTTTTCATTATTTATTTCTTTTTTTATCTTTCATTAACTATAATTAACAGCTATTTTTTTTTATAGCTGTGTATTCTTATCTAAGATTCGAACTTAGATTCAGATATTAGAAGTATCTTGTTCTACCATTAAACTAATAAGAATCTTTTATAATTATCTAAATAACTTGTAAAGGGTTTTGATTGCATACAATTTTTCATTAAGAATTGTTTTTTTTCATCTACCATACCGATTACATTACTACTAATTTTTATATAGATAGAAGAAAAATTCTTACTTTATCGTTACTATATGACCATACCGATTACATTACTACTAATTTTTATATAGATAGAAGAAAAATTCTTACTTTATCGTTACTATATGACCATACCTATTACATTATTAAAGTTCTCTATAGAGGAAACAAAATTCTCAGTTTTCTATCGTTAGTATGTGATTATGCCGGTTACATAACTGGTAAATTCTATATATCTTAACCAATGTTAAACTTCTATAACGAGTAATTAACAATATCTATTACATTACTGATATATCTTCATAACTTATTACTATATCTATTACATTACTAGTATATCTTCATAACTTACTAGTATATATGTTAGATTACTAGTATATTTATATAGGTTAGATTACTAGTATATTTATATATGTTAGATTACTAGTATATTTATATAACTTACCACTACATTTTTTATAACTAGTATATTTATATAACTTACGATTTTTTTTATAACTAATGCATTTTTATATAAGTTATTAATAAGTGAGATATAATTTTATCCATTTTCTTTTAGCTTTACTTTAATAAATATCCTTTATTTAACGGGTTTTCCTAGTTCTTTGCCCTTATCTTTTGTTTCTTTATATAGTATTGGAGCTAGCTTACCATTTTACTGTAAATAAGCGGTTTCTTTTATAAATAAGCGGTTTCTTTTATAACCATAGGATCCTTTTAATGGATATATTTCAGTAAAATGTAGTCTTCTTATTTTTTTTGGTTATTTTGCTTACGGAATAACGTCAAAAAAGGAGTAGCCCCCCCCCTATTAATGTAAATAGACTAATCGTTAATCTTTAGTTTTACAGAAAATATTTAGTTTTACGAAAAATAGTTTTTATAGAAAATTTTAGTAGGCCTAAAGAAATACTCTTTTCTTTACCAGTCCGTGTTCAGGTGTGTTTTCAAAAGAAACGTATTGTGAACTTATATTAATATACTATGTTAAATTTAAATAGAAGTAATTTTCAAGCACATCCTTTTCATTTAGTATCTCCTTCTCCATGACCTTTATATACATCTATTAGCTTATTAAGTCTTACTACATCTGCAGCTTTATCTTTCCATGGATTTGCTTTTGCAGAGTACAACTTAATGATGAGCCTAATATCACTGATTCTTGCTATGGCATTCTGATGAAGAGATGTAATAGCAGAGGGTACCATTAACCTAAAAAACAGAATACTGTTTAATTATAATTTGAATATTGCTAGAGCTATTCCTTTTGAAAATTTAAATAAATCTCTTAGTGATTATAAAATTAACAATAACATTGAGATGTTTAAAAATAATAATAACTTAGGTTACTATTTAGCAGGTTTATTAGAGGGAGACGGCCATATTTCTCTTCCATCTTTAGGTGTTACAACGTTGAATCGTGTAGTAAATCCTAGAATAGTATTTACTTCACATGTTAGTAATTTAGGTATGTATGCTTTTATTCAATCAGAATTAGGTAATCTAGGACGTTTCCAAACTTCAGGTTATAATGCTATTCGTTATATTATAGGTGACATAAAAGGTATTATGGTTCTTGTGAACTTAATGCATGGTAAACTTAGAACACCTAAAAATATAAGGTTTAATGATTTAATTAAATTTATGAATACTAAATATTCTTTGGATACACCAGAAAGTTTATTAGATAATTCTAATCTTGTAAATAATAGTTGATTTACAGGTTTTACTGAATCTGATGGACACTTTGGAATTAAATATCTAGAAAGAAGAGCTACATCATATACTCATAAAAGATCTGTTAATGAAAGTGTTACTCTTAAATTTATATTGAACCACCGTTTATTTGATAAATCTTCATCTCTCTCTATGAAGCCCTTTATGGAAAGTTTAGCATTATTTTTATCTTGTAATCTTACAAGTTACACTGATAATACAAACTCAGAAATATTATCTGTAAATGTATCATCTTTAGAAACTGTAAACTTTCTGGTCAATTATTTTAATAAATATCCATTAATTGGGAATAAACTAAATGATTTTAAGAAATGGGAGACCGTTCATAATATGATTATCAGAAAAGAACATCTTACCGATAAAGGAAAATTAAAAATTAGAGCTTTAATAGGAAAATTATAAAAAAATCAGTAGTTAATCTGTTATGTGCCCTCTTTACATTTTACTATATGCTGGAATCCCTTTACAGCCTTTGGAATTAGTAATGCAAACTTTCTTTAAAATAAAGAGGCATAGACTTAAATTTCAGAGGATTAGGTTATCAGCAGGAAACCAAAGAACGGATAAATATTCTAGTAGGTTTCTCAGAGACTACACGTAAAAGATTAATACGTTAAATGTAAGATATTTAACCCATTGATCATGATATAGTCCAATCAATATAGAAATATATTGAATAATTTTGACATATATAGGTCATCATACCTTAGCAGTACAAAGAGGATTAAACCTTGGTGTTGCTTTATTTATAGTATCTGAAGCTTTATTTTTCTTAGCTATATTTTGAGCATTTTTCCATAGTGCTCTTTCTCCTACAGTAGAATTAGGGGCTATGTGACCTCCTATGGGTATAGAATCTATAGATCCTTTTGAATTACCATTAATTAATACAGTTCTTTTACTTGCTTCAGGATTTACTGTTACATATGCACACCACTTTTTAATTAACGGAAAAAGAGGTAAAGCTTTATATGGTTTATTATATACTATTATATTAGCAACTATATTTACAGCATTACAAGGTGTAGAATATTCAGTATCATCATTCACTATATCAGATGGAGCTTTTGGATCATGTTTTTACTTTGGAACAGGGTTAATGTATGGAGCCCCTATTATACTTAATACAAATAACTTAACTAGATCTGAATCTAAATTGTATCCTTAGAGTTACACGATTTTCAGATGCAGAATCAACTTTTTCAGTTAAAATAAAAGATAATTTTAGATTTATGGGCTTACGTATATTAGAGTATTTGCTATAGAATTACATATTAGAGATCTAGAAGTATTAAAAAGAATAAAAGAATTTTTTAATGTAGGATCAGTAACGGTAAAAACACGTAATGGTAAGCTCACCGGTATATACTCAGTTCAATCTTTTAATGATTGAACTGAAGTTATTATACCACATTTCAAAGAATATCTTTTATTAACTCAAAAACAAGCAGATTTTATTTTATTTTCATCATTAGTTAAATTAATGAACAATAAAGAACATTTAAATGAAAAAGGTTATGATTAAGTATTATTCATAAAAACATTAAAAAACAAGAAAAAAAGATTCGTTATAATATGTTGTATTAAGTATGATAGAAAACAGGGTAAATTGCATGAAACTCTTATACCAGTTAGGTGTAAGACAATATGCAGCCAAGTATAAATCGATAAGTTATTATAATAAACTTATAGTAACGGTTAACTATATAATCGGATTTATAAAGGTTCAACGACTAGTAAGTGAGTTTTATCGACAATAATCTTACCACGAAAACCCTGCAATTTAGCGTAATACTAAATTGAAGACATAGTCTGAACCATTTTGATAAGAAATGGAAATAAAGGATAAAGAGCCTTTATGATAACAAAAATGTCCACGGATTACATGTTATGATTGGTACAGCATTTTTAGCTGTAGGTTTATGACGTGTATTAGCCTATCATTTAACAAATAATCATCATTTAGGATTAGAAGCTGGAATACTGTATTGACATTTTGTTGATGTTGTATGATTATTTCTTTTTGTTTCTATATACTATTGAGGATCTTAAAAAATATACTTGTGTAATTTATCCAAGTATCTCTCCTAGTATTTCTTCGGGAATGATAAAAGCCGAAGGGTCTAGCAACCAGGATAGGGGCAATCCTAGAGATAGTCAATTTAACAGGCAGGAGAATAATGGAGCTAATAACGAAGAGGAAAGTTTTGAAATCGAAGAAGAACTAGCAGATATTCAAAGACTACTTGAAATTTCAAAAAAGGCTAGGGCTCTAGATGAGAAACTTCCTTATTCTCAAAAAGAGAAAAATTCACACCTAAATGATCTAAGAAAGGATCCCCATGTACAAGAATTTTTTGACGATAAAACTCCTAATATAGAGGATTTAGTTGAGTTAGAAAAAGGCCTTAAAGAAGCTAGGGAGGAAAAAGTAAAAGAATTAGCTGATGCTAATAGCTATACTAATACTGGATCATCTAGCAATTCTTCAAGAGATCAATCTAATTCAAATTTGTGTGAACTTGATAATAATTTAGATAAGAAACAAGATTATAATAACTATTCCGATTATAAATTAGATAATAGTTTATTGGATTACATAATAGATATTATAAATAATCTTTTTAATTAAAACTTTTTTCTCCACGTTATAGGTACAGATTTATTAACTGTAGGTCTATTACGTGTATTAGCATACCATTTAACAAATAACCATCATCTAGGATGAGAAGCTGGAATTCTTTACTGACATTTTGTTGATGTTGTATGATTATTCTTATTTGTTTCTATCTATTATGAAGGATCCTAACGTTAACGAATCTTTCTTTAACTTTTTTTTAAGAATATATATAGGTTAATTAGTACTAATAAATAACGATTACTACAGGTAATAGGTGCTAGCGAGAGTTCGATTCTCTCTATTCTTACATGGTTATAACTTCATTAATCTTTTTACTTTTATCTAATTCAATTACATTGAGACGAGACAAATCTATTTTATATTCAAGAGCATCGATCACTATTTTACTTATCTCTGCTTTTATTGCGTATGATAACTTATTTTTTCTATTTTTAAACAAAGGGATAGGAATTTTTGGAGGACTATTTAATACAACAGCCACTACAAACGTTTTCCATATCTTTATTTTTGTAATTAGTAGTGTTATACTGCTATTAACTTCATTTTATCCTAGAAAAGTTTGATTAAAAGAACACAGTTCAATGGACAGACTTTTATTTACAAAATTAATCTATTATAGAACTCTTATTGTTAACAAAATGGGAGAACAATTCAAAATTATTGAATACTCTTTAATTATTCTGTTTATTGTTACAGGAAGTGTTTTCTTAATATCTACTAGCGATCTAGTATCTATATTCTTATCCATTGAACTACAAAGTTATGGATTGTACTTACTATCTACTATTTACAGAGATTCAGAGCCAGCTACTTCAGGAGGACTTATGTACTTCCTTTTAGGAGGATTGTCTTCTTGTTTTATATTACTAGGAACAGCCTTACTTTATGCAAATTCAGGTACAACGAACTTAGACAGCTTATATATTATTACTAGTATATCAAACGCAAGTAAAGATAATCTTACAACCCTGCTTTACTGATATAAATCTTACTATATCCATATAAGCTTACTTTTCATGGCTGTGGGGTTCTTATTTAAAGTATCCGCTGCACCATTCCATTTTTGAAGTCCAGACGTTTATGACGCAATTCCTACAATTGTTACAACTTTTGTAGCAATAATCGCCAAAATTTCTATCTTTATTTTCTTATTAGAATTAGTTCATTATACAAGTAAATCAATGTTTGATATGGACTTTTCTTGAACAACAACACTATTATTTAGTTCTCTTTTATCATTAGTTATAGGAACTGTCGTAGGGTTAACACAGTCTAGAATTAAAAGACTTTTTGCATTTAGTACCATTTCACATGTAGGGTTTATCTTATTAGGACTAAGTATACACACAGTAGAATCAACACAAGCCTTTATGTTTTATCTAATCCAGTATTCAATATCAAATTTAAATGCGTTTATATTACTTATTACTATTGGTTATTCTTTATACTGTTATGTTTATAATACAGAATCTACAACTAGTGGTGAAAAAGATCCAAATAATAAAGATAAAAGTAATGAAAATAACAACAATTTACAGGATGTGAATAATTCACCTATTCAACTTATTGACCAGTTAAAAGGGCTGTATTATATTAATCCTATATTATCGTTAAGCTTGGCCATTACTTTATTTTCTTTTGCGGGAATACCACCGTTAATAGGATTCTTTGGAAAACAGATGATTTTAAGTGCAGCCATAGATAACGGCTATATCTTTATGTCACTTGTTGCTATTTTAACAAGTGTTATAAGTGCAGTCTACTATTTAGCTATTATAAAACAAATTTTTTTTGACAAACCAGACTACACAGTAAACGAGGAGTTAACTAATTTACATGCAGAAGGGTTACTTGCAGAAAAAAATACAATTAGTAAAAAAGTTGATATAACAATAAATAATATTGTTTTATCAAGCTCATTAAGTTTATCTATTTCTATCATTACACTTGTGATAGCGTTGTTTATTTTTATCCCCGAGGAATTACTAAGTTTAGCTAATATATTAGCATTAATTCTTTTTAATATATAAATGACAAGTACAACTTTTTTTATAATATTTATCCCTATATTAGCCATTTTACTGTTAGCAATAAATTTAATTTTAGCACCTCATAACCCTTACCAAGAAAAAGACAGTGTTTTCGAATGTGGTTTCCACTCATTTTTAGGACAAAATAGAACACAGTTTAGTGTTTCATTCTTTATCTTTGCTCTTTTATTTCTTCTTTTTGATTTAGAAATTTTATTAGTGTATCCCTATAGTGTTAGTGGGTATACTAATGATATTTACGGATTAGTTATTATGATGGTATTTTTTGTCTTATTAACTTTAGGATTTATCTTTGAATTAGGTAAAAACGCGTTAACGATAGATAGTAGACAAACTTCTAATTACAATAGTGTGGATACCACTGACTATCATGCATTTTTACGTTTAAGTACCGTTATGCAATTTTTTGTTTTATTCATTTCAGTTACAGTAGTTACAATTATAATAGCAATTTATTCAGCTCCTATACTAGATGGACTTGCCTACGGTGTATCTCTTTTATTATACAGTTCTGACATCCTAGTTGCGGCTAGTTCTGTTCCATTATCTGATGCAGATAAATCTTTATTAAAAGAAGCAGATGACTATTACGATAATGCAGCGAAGGAGACTAGCTCTTTAACGGAAGTACAAAGGGCCAGTAATAACAACAAAGAATCTATAGAAGCTAATATAAATAGTGAAAAAGCTTCAGTAGAGGCTACTTATACGAATCTAAACCAAAAATTAGAAGCTGCTAAATCATCAAATCCTTCTCATGCTGATGATTTTGAAGAGAGAATACATCTTATTAAAGATGCCAAACAGGAAGCAATCAACGCATTGAATGAAACAAAACAAACGGCATTGGAGCTAATTGATGATCAAAATTCAACTGTAATATTATTAATGGTTGGAGAAGGAATAGTAGCAGAATCCTTAATAGGTCCTTGTTTTATTTTTGTTTCTACTGTATTAAAGTTATATAGTAATAAAGCTTTTAGATATGCTTTTAAAGTTTGGTTATTTACTTTCAAATGATAGCTTAAAATGTAAATTCTAGTCGTTTAAACAGGTCATAAACTAGCGAGATCTAGCCTAATTGAATTAACCTTTTTAGCGAAAAGAAAACGTTTTTTCTAGTAAACTTGTTATGCAAATCAACTGCTTTGTACAACAAATCCTTCTAATGAATCATTAGTTGGGTTGCTTTTTAAAGAGCAACCGGGGAGAAGAGCAAAGGGAAGGGTAAACCTCATTTTGCTTAAAGCCCTCAAAACAATAATAAAGGGGTATGTTGCATAGGGCTATGCATTTTGATTGCAGATCATAAATATAAGGTTCAACTCCTTCGTATCCCTGTTTTCGCTAGATAACGAGACTGTAAAAAAGGACTCCTTACTAAAATAGATAACTATTTCTATAAAAAATAGTAGTACGGTATTCGCTAAACGAATTCTCTTGCAACCAAAAGAATCTTCTTTTATTTGTTTTATCAGACCTGTAAAACCTAGAAAAAGATAGAAAAATTCTAAAGGGAAAATCGTAAAGGAGAAATCGCGAAAAGTTTCTAATCGCTACATTTGTAAAAGAAAAACGTACTAAAAAAAACGTTTACCTGTACTAAGATATTACATGGGGCTCTCGTTACGCTAAAAATTATAGCGCAGTTAACTTTTTGTATGCGATAGAAAGTGCCGCTATTCCTTTAATAAAAATTAATAAAAATAATACAGTATTCTCATCTAAGTTTGATTTTTACATAAAAGTATTATGACAAACAGACATTAACTTATATTTTTACACAATGAATTTATCACTAATTTTATTTACAATTGGAATTTTGGGTTTTGTTTTAAATAGAAAAAACATTATCTTAATGCTTATTTCGATAGAAATAATGCTGTTAGCTATTACGTTTTTAATTTTGGTTAGTTCACTTAGCTTTGATGATATATTAGGTCAAACATACGCTATTTATATTATTGCTATAGCTGGAGCAGAATCCGCTATTGGTTTAGGTATTCTAGTAGCTTTTTATAGACTAAGAGGGAGTATTAGTATTGAATTTAAATAATGTATCTAGCTATTATAATTTTACCACTATTAGGATCAATAGCATCTGGTTTTTTTGGTAGAAAAATCGGAGTCTCAGGGTCGCAAATAATTACATGTACAGCTGTTATAATGACAACTGTTTTTGCTGTAGTTGCTTTTTTTGAAGTTGGATTAAATAATATACCTGTGTCTATAGAGCTGTTCAGATGAATCGATTCTGAATCATTGTATGTATCTTGAGGATTTCATTTTGATTCACTAACAGTTTCTATGCTTATACCTGTGCTAATTGTTTCTTCTTTAGTACATATATATTCTATTGGTTATATGAGTCATGACCCTCGGGAGCGTGTAAGGGGAAAACACGTTTATGGGGGTAAACTATCAAACTCCGGGGAACTCCTAAAGCTTAAGGTACCAAACTATAATTGAAAATTATATGTGGCTGAACTAATTACTCAGGTATGGTAACAAGCCTTAAGATGCGTGAAAACGAAATGGACAATCGCGGATCTAAGTCAACAATACCAGAAAATATTGTTGTAAAAGAGCAACGAGTAGACGGTAGTTGATTTATTAAAAAAATTTAATAAATTTAAGGTGTACTCTAAAAGGTTTCGAAAGAAATAAGGATAAAAACTTGGTTTCAACATGTAACAAGGTTGAAACTCTTTAGTCAAAAACCCATCTAAACAATTCGATTTAAAAAGATTCTATAG